CCCGGGACGGGAGTGGGGGACGGCCCTACGCGCAGGCAACAGCAGCACCGGCTCTACGAAGTCAGAATCGAATCTTTCTGTTGGCTTTCCCAATTCATTCGTGAATAATAATTCAAGGGCGTGAAGCGAGTACTTCTAGCTGCTTCGCCTGCTTCTTATTATGGCGGCTATGTTTTCGTGGCGAAAATGAACGAAAAGCGAGATGAGCGTGCTATTTTAAAATCGATTGATAGATAGCCTGATCTGTTCTGATAGATCGAAAGAGATAGAGAGGGGCAGCAAGAAAACTAAAGCGCGTTAGCGCAACGGCTTTCTTAGTTAGCGCTTACCCCTTGCTTGTTGCAACTTGAACGAAGTGAGAGGGGGTCGAAACAAGAATAAGGGGAAATCTCCTATTTCTATCTATTGATGAGACAACTATCTATTCTTGATCCATCAGAAAGAAATCGATATGTATCTGATGGAGTCTACATCGTACGTAGAGCGCCCAAGCGCTTTTTAGGCCAGCTCAGTTCTCTTATCCATCGGTCCAATGCACTGGGCTCATCTCATGGAGGGAAAAGCCAAAATGTAGTTGTCTTGTTCGCCGCCTCGACGCATTCCCTTCTCTCCCCGGTATCGTCCCACACAGAAAGAAAGAGCGCAGAGCCCCGGCCCGACCTGTAGGTCCGCTAACGTAAAGCGAGGAGTTGAGCCTGAACTGGCGAACCGAAGTCACTTTCGGAACCATACTTCCTACAGCTAACATGTGTCCAGTCCAGCGGGAACGCGCAGCGCAAACGAACCTGAGCTGCTATACCGAATCCCCCGCTGGCCATCGGGGACCGAGTGGTAAGGCCATGATCCGCAGGGGAACAGATCACTCATTCTTCCATTGGGGACAGGTGCACGAACGACAACTCCAAACGTCACACATCCGCCGCCTACCTACCGTTTAGGTGGCACCAGCGAGATCCAGCTAAGGTAAGGAAGTGTCGCGGCTGCTCCACTCCGCTGCGCTGCGGTCTCATGAACTGAACTTCGTTGCCTTCCCGCGCGCGAAGCGAATGGGCGCTGTGCCGTGGGTCAGTTTCGGGGTGGGGAGCGAAGAGAGACCAGAAGAATGATTCATTTGGATCGACGAGCTTTTTCAGCCCAAAAACGAAGAATCAATGGAATGTCTGTCTATCCATGAACATCTATTCTATCTGTATATCTAGGGGATCTCTCTATACATATAGATTTTTTTGTTGGAATGATATGATCGGCTAGCCGTAGCCGCATATCAGCTACGCTCAATGCGGGATTTCTGTTGGATCAGATCTTTTGGACCTAGCGAAAAGGGCTCTAAGCCTTCACGCAAGCAAGCGCGAGAGAAGCGGAGCACGAAGCTACCGCTTCCCCCGACCGACTAAAATACAACAGTCGCGACCTACTTTGATTCAAAAGAAAGGCGAAGGGTTTGGCAACAAGCAAACGGCTTTCTATCATAGTTGCAAGGGTTCCAAACCTTAACTACTTAAGTACCAAAGGCTGCTTTCGGTTGGTTTCATAATGGGGCTGTTCACTACAAGCTATCAGCGCTCAGCGCTGTCTTAGATTGAACGTTGACTTATCTTATTGCCGTTCAATCTCTAAGGCGGGTTTCCGCTGAGAACGGAATAGTGTTCGTGTCCAAAGGTGAACAAAGCCCTAGCTTCTAGAGTTCGCTGCTTTTCCCAGGCCGGAGAAGGGCTTATACTGCTCGCCTTTGTTTGATATGTTCATTCAGTACCAATACAAACGAAAACTACACCAAAGTGGAAGGGCCAGTATAGAAGCTAGAAGTAGCTAGCCTCCTATAGTAGAGTAGTCGGCCTAACCAAAGCCTCACGACAACATAAAATTAGCCTTATGAATTGAATCTTAAGTAGGGGGCTTAGCCCGCCCGCCTACCAATCAAAGAGGCTGAGAGTAAGCGTAAGCTCACCCGGAAGCTCGAAGAGCTTCCCTTCATTCGCTTCGCGGGAGCCGCACAGCACATAGCTGGAAGTCAGAGGGCCCATACTACCTGCCTAACCCTTCGCTCCGAGGGACCGTAGATCGGAAAGCGCCTTCTAAACCACCCCATTCATCCAAAAGAGAAGGGAAGGGGCCTATGTATTTGCATGACCCCTGCAGATTTCACCCTATCTATACCCGGAGCCACTCCCCTAGCGGTCCTGCCACCACGCCGCAGAACGGGAGCTCGTGTGGAACCTTTTATTCTGGCGTAACAGCGGTAGAACGTAACAAAATATTACGGCCGCCTAACATAGGGGACGGAGGTACGGTAAACTCGGCCAAAATATGAGACCCGAAGGGCCCGGCGCGCACAATCCTATCCTATCCGAGTCCGAGTTTACCCCTTGCACTTCGGACAGCCGTCCGTAGCATCATAAGGAGGACCCCCCTTTCGAGGTACAAAAAGAGTACGGTACATAGGAGGTTGGTCTTTCTCAACGTGGTGTATAGCACGAAAAACCTTTCGATACAAGATAGGGCCGTTCACATGAAAGAAAAAAATGAATCCTTTCTTATCTTCTTTCCCGAGAGGGAAAGAGAAAGAGGGTCTTATGGAGGGAGGGGGGAGGGAAAAGGCTTGGGCCTACCTATCCCGATAGGACCCCATAAAAGAACGGGAGCTGTTGAGAGGTTCCATATTGCCGAGACGAAGGACAGCACTTCTGTACGTGATCGTAGTATGTCACGTCGTCTCGTCCCCGCTGCATCGAAGAGTACCTATGCACTATGTTCCGGTTCACTGATAAGGAAGATAGCGTTGGGGTGGGGGTCTACGATGTGATACTAAAGTATGACCGGGGGAGATACATGCTAACTATGGGTAGGAAGCAGGAACCATTATGTACAAAATTTCGGGGGGTTACAGATCTCTTATACTACCATCGATCGACAGAGCGGAACGACCAGAAAAAGAAGTTAAGTTAGAAAGCCGTATGATAGGTGGTAACTATCTTGTACGGTTCGGGGGGTAATCGGCGTACTCCGATCAGTGGGGGGGGAATCTTTGGCTCTATCGAACATACAGGGAATTGGAGGTAGCATTCTACCGATGTCAAGTCATGGACTGGTTTCTTCAGCCCTTTTTCTATGTGTTGGTGTTCTATATGACCGACATAAGACTCGACTTGTTAGATATTACGGAGGTTCAGTGAGCACCATGCCGAATCTCTCTACCATTTTCTTCTCTTCCACTTTGGCCAATATGAGTTCACCTGGTACTAGCAGCTTTATCGGGGAATTTCTCATCTTAGTAGGAGCTTTCCAAAGAAATAGCTTAGTAGCCACATTAGCAGCGCTTGGGATGATTTTAGGCGCGGCCTATTCCCTTTGGCTATATAATCGTGCGGTTTCTGGGAATTTAAAACCCGATTTCCTCCATAAATTCTCCGATCCAAATGGCAGAGAAGTTTCCATATTTATACCTTTTCTTGTTGGAGGGGCGACCGTACGTTAAACTACCAAAGAAACTAGGGTAAACCAATGTGATCATGACATTGTAGGTGCTTGCGATGGGACGGATGCGACTTCCCTCAGTTGGTTTGGGTGGCATAGCCCGTTGCATAAGTCCCCCCCTTTTTTTATCCATTTCTTTAGTCTTTAGGGAGCCAAAGCTTGACTTTACTAAACTAATAAATAAGGCTCGCGCTAGGCGCTTACCTTTTTTGGCTGTAGGGTTGGGGTGGCTTGCTGGGTGAGACTGATAGAAAGAAAGGACGGGGGGCAACCATGCATGGTACTTCTCGACCCTGTCTCCGAGGGACAGTTGAACTAGCGACTCATGAATGCTGCCGGGTTGGACGAGCCAATAACTCGAAGGCGTTCGGTCTCTTTTTTGAGCAAGAATCACAGCCTTACCTTATCTTCACCATGATACGGACTCCAAGTTCTTATGGCAGAGCACGAGGAGATTTATCATCAATATGATGATTGGAATGGAAACCAGAAGCACGACTGGGGTCCTCGTGGTCCAAGATAATCAAACCATCAATAACAGTAAGGTAAGCATGAGACTTTTTGGTAGTACCGGTGAACCAGATGGCCGCGGCGATGGAATCTGGGACGGAGGACTTGTAGTATCTCTCTAGATCTGGCAAAAGCGAAAGACCCCCTAACATAATTCGAATGGAGGCTGACCGCTGAGCCCACTCTGGCCTCGCGGGGCGGGCCCCTGTGGTTGCGAGCTGGAGCTGCCATAGCTTATGGCTATAGCAATGGGAGGGCCCCAGCAGAGAGAAAAGTAAGGATAACGAGCGCTCCGCCCGCCAAGCGGGCGGCAGGAGCAGCGGGCAAGTGCTTGGTAAGCCAACAGCCCAGTGAACCGGGCGGGGCACTCGAAGAAAGGGGGGCACACTGAGCAAGTACGAGAAATTGGCCCCGCTCCGCTTTCTTAAAAGCAAGGACCACTACGGGAGGTCAAACCAAGGATCTATGGAAGTGGGGGCTCGTCCCCGGTCAATATTGGATCAAACAATAGGGGGCCGTAGCACTGACCTCTTTTTTTTATTGATTCAATACAATAGGGGAAAAGATCGTACAGTTCCCTACCGAGACAAACTCTCAACGGATCCTCCGCGCGCTGGGAATACCTCTTCCGTGCGTCTTTCTCGTGGCGGGAACAGAACAACAGGGAAAGACCCGGCCCAGGGCGAGCTTTATTTATTGTTGAGAGAATGGGGAGTGAATCGAATTCCGTTTCCGTTCTTTGGGGGCTTTCGGGCCGGGCCCCTCTCGATCTTTTTCGTAGTTGAGAAGGGGGAAGGAGTCTAAATCAATGGACATTAATGAACCATCATTGATGGACGTTGCACATGACACGATCAATTCGACTCAAGGTCCGGCGCTAATAGAAGTTGCTTACTTTCCTAGTAGCGAAGGAAAGGAGCTGAAAGCCGCTCGCTTTCTTGACTAACCAGGGGTGAGTGCGCTAGCGCGAAAGCCTAAAGCAAGACGGATGAGCGCACTAGCGCGAAAGCCGTTGCGCTTACGCACATACGTTTTCTTGCTGGAGAGGAGTGTTGAACTTCCTTGACTATAAGCAAGGAAAGGAGCGGAAGGCCGCTCGCCTTTATTATAAGTAAGGAGAGGAGCGAAGGCCACTCGACTAACCAAGCAAGGGGTGAGCGCACTAGCGCGAAAGCCTAAAGCAAGACGGATGAGCGCACTAGCGCGAAAGCCGTTGCGCCTTAGTGGAGCGCATACGTTTTCTTGCTGCGCATACTCTTGCTGGAGAGGGCAGGGCTTTTTTCGTAGTAATAGTGGGCCGGTCTCATGAGATCTATGCCGGCCGTCGGAATCAAACGAAGGTCGAAGGACCATTCGATTCATTAAGGGGCATAGCGGCGCCCTCGCCCGGCGCCATTTCCGGACCTAGCAGCAGACGGGCGGGCCGTGCCTGAATTCAGACCGGACCAGACTCTTCTTTGTTTGAGCTGCTCCCAGGCACGCAGACCGAAGATCTCACTTGTCCTGGACAAGTACGTAGAGATCTTCGTGGGACCGTGGAGGGAGTCTCAATCGATCTTTTCTAGGATTCCTTATCACGCCACACATGGAGATCTTTCCATTGATAGATCAGAGGGTCCTCCCTTGAACAAATTCTGAAAGGTTAGGTTACTACCTGCTTCTACGGAAGAGGTTTACTTTGTACCGCCCGGAGGTCATATAGATCGGAATCCGGAGCGATAAGAACGAAAGGGTTGGTGTGGCCACAGCTACAACTACTGGCGCTTCAAATTAGATTCTAAGGGCGCTACTGAAAGCCTTTTTTTAGGTCCTGTAATAGGGAGGTGTAAGCCTCGAAAGCCTTTGGTACTTCGGTAGGGCGAGCAGCCCTTAAACCAAAAAAAAAGGGAGTCTCTGACTTCCTTCCCCTATTTTTTTTATGCATTTCATTCTCTATTTGGCCCGCTTCAAACAAAATGAGAAAAAAGGGTCCGGTCAATAGCATAGCTCTTTCTTTCCCCGGTCTCCTTTCGAAGGAGAGGCCTTCACATTCCTTGAAGTGGCTACTACCGCGCAACGTGCCCTTGCTTGGTGGGTCGGACGGCTTTCTTTGCCCCAGCTTGGCGAATCGCATCCCCGCACAACGACATTCTTTGTTTGTGCGCCCCTTCTTATAGTCAAGTCTCGCTCAGTCTTTCAACGGCTGGGAAGGCAGTCGTAGAAACGAAGCCTATCGCCACGCCGACCATCAAATACGAGATTGGGCCCCTTCTCAAAGATTTGATGGAATGGCCCACCCCACCCAAGAGCGCTTATGTCATAGGGGAACTCATGGCTGGAAACAATCCTTATGGTTTGTTTTGATATCCGGTAGGAATAATAAAAAAAAAAGTCCAGGTTGGTTGGTGAGCCTAGTGATAGGAGACTATCTAGCTTGGTTCGGAGAGCACTTGTTGGGTTAACTATTTTTTGGTTGCTAAATGTTACGGCCTAAATGCTGAACTATTGACCCTACTTGTTCGGATGGGTGTTCACCCCAAAGTGTTCCCGGACCGCATGCATACATCCGTAAGTAACTTAGTGCAACATGGAAAATTTCATTGAGAGGAATCAGCAAAGAAAAGAAAAACGGGTCAACAACATCAACATGTGTATTTGAGAGATTGTCCTCGGGCTGAGGAGTGTCCACATGAGTTCGTTGAGGTGTTTACACAGGCCTGTGGTCCTCTTTTATATTCTGTCGAGAGTTCGGATTGCTCCACCTAAGTAGAACGAAAAGAAGGAATTGGAAAAGAAAAGGGGGAGCTATTGTGAAGCCTAGAAAGGCGGAAGCGGAAAATCGCTTATACCGAGTTCCCCAACAGCAGCTTAGCTTAGTAGCAACACTCTTTCTACTGGCGTGGCGCTGCTGGATGCTTCTGATCAATAGAACACGAAGAGGAGGAAAAAAAAAGCTTATGATGAGCATCTATTTGAGTCGATCATTTCCAAGATCTAATTCCAGTTTTTTCTTATGTAGTGGAAACGCCTTACAATCTGAAGTTTTACGCTTAAGGGAAGAAATGTTCTTGGTGGATGCAGGACTTGGGACCCCCAGAATTTGTATGCAAGATGAGCCTACAGGAGTGCCAATCAACCGAGCCACCAGGTTTGATAATAAGGTGGGATTCCTGGATCTAGTGGCCGGTGAATCACTGATCAAAGAGCAGATTTTTGAGAGATTCTTCATCGATCTAGTGGCCGGTGAATCACTGATCAAAGAGCGAGCAGCCGCCAGGTTTAATGATTTGGTGGGATCTACAGATGTAGTGGCTGGTGAACCGCTTCTTCTTCTTCCACGAAGATTCAGACAAAACCGAGCTTGGATGGAACTGAACAAGATTTGGCGAACGAATACAAAGGTCAAAGGCTTTATTATTGAGAAAGTAAAAGGAGGTTATTCAGTAGCCATCGCAGGTTTCATTACCTTTCTTCCATTCCGTCGCAGAAGGAAAAGGATATCGAATGATCGATTCACCATTGAGAACATTAACCCCA